ATGGGTAGATATCGTAGATGATGAATCAATTTCTTTTTATACGCCTGTCACTTTATCTTTGTTAGTACCGTCTATAATGATAGATGAATCAAAAACTTTAAATTTAAATTATTCTTTCAATTGGTATTGGTATTTTTGCTTATCTCCTATTTTGGAAAAAGGAAACTTAGGTAAGTGCTTTTTTAGAAACATATGTATAATGTATAAAAAGAACATATTTCATTTAGCTCCTTCATGCCTACTATAACTAGTTATTTCGGTTTTCTACTAGCGGCTTTAACGGTAACCTCAGCTCTATTTATTGGTCTGAGCAAGATACGACTTATCTGAAATTAGTATTTGAAATGCACAATTCAGAAAAAGAAATCTTTCGATAGGATTCCGTATAAATTGCCAATTCTTGGTCATTGAGATTCATGGTAATTCGGATTAATATTTAGGTATAGATATTACCTCCTTTTTCTCCTTTCAAATAAATTGCAATGATTGAAGTTTTTCTATTTGGAATCGTGTTAGGTCTAATTCCTGTTACTTTGGCTGGATTATTCGTAACTGCATATTTACAATATAGGCGTGGTGATCAATCGGACCTTTGATTAATTACTATCTCTTTTTTTGATTGACCTCCTACTTTTGTATTAAAGAAAGTAGGAGGTCAAATTTAGATTGCGGTTCAAGTTAGTGAAGCTCTTTCAGTCTAATTTGATCTAATGATCTAAGAAAAATAAGGACGAAATCACGCTCTGTAGGATTTGAACCTACGACATCGGGTTTTGGAGACCCGCGTTCTACCGAACTGAACTAAGAGCGCTTTCTTATCAGAAGAGAGAAGACTGTAAAGACACTTTTTTTAACCCCAATACGTCTTTGAATGAACGATTATATATATATATTATATATATATGTTCAATTTGAATCGATCTCAATTAATCCCTCGTTACTGCTCAACGGAGAAGTAATAGGTAGGGATGACAGGATTTGAACCTGTGACATTTTGTACCCAAAACAAACGCGCTACCAAGCTGCGCTACATCCCTCCAATTGGTCTACAGTGTCATTGTATAGAATTCCTGTCTTGTTTTCCACATCGTTATTTCCTCCATTGATATATAGAATTTATATGGGCATTTCGTCTTTTTGGTCCCATTTAACATATATATAATAATAGTAAAAGGCTTATATACGTATGAAATACGGAACGGAACCTGTCGTAAAAATAAATGAGTAGTTTTCGGGAATGCTCGGGAAGAAGAGGACGTTTTTTTATGTTTTAATAAAAAAATTTTATTCACCGGATAGTTGTACATTTCAATTTTAATTAGGGATTCCGTGTACAAGGTTCTTAACTGCATATGCATCTGATCATATATGTATATGTATTACCATTTTAGATTACAATAAAATATATTACAATAAAAAAAGGAAGGAGATTTTTCAATGCGAGATCTAAAAACATACCTTTCCGTGGCACCAGTATTAAGTACTCTATGGTTCGGGTCTTTAGCAGGTCTATTGATAGAGATTAATCGTTTTTTCCCAGATGCGTTGACATTCCCCTTTTTTTGATTCTAGTTATTGACACGGTACCAAATAACGAAGATTCGAGATACAATTAAATATTTGTGACTAATCCTTCGCGCCCTTTTTTCTCTTTTTTCCCTTTTAGAATAAGAGGGAGGAAAGAGAAAAAAAGAAAAGGTGGATTCAACAGCTTCGAGACTTGGGTTCAAGTTTGAATTAAATAAATTATTAAATAGGGATGGAGGTAGAATAAACAAGGTGGGGTCTAGATCTAGGACAAGACTCTTATACAAGGTACTTAAATGTAAATGAAATACTGTGATTTGAAATAAAGTTTATAAATCATTCTCTTTTTTTTTTAGTATATTGCAGCGAAATTTTTCATAATTGTATTTAAAGTTAGTAACTTCTATTTTTTCCTTCCCTTCTTCTTCTTCTTCTTCTTCTTCGTTTCGGATCGAAAATAGAAGAGTTGAGTAAATCAAAAATCCAAGGGGGGTTCATGGCCAAGGGGAAAGATGTCCGAATAACGGTTATTTTGGAATGTACCTGTTGTGTTCGAAACGGTGTTAATAAGGTATCAACGGGTATTTCCAGATATATTACTGAAAAGAATCGTCACAACACGCCTAATCGATTGGAATTGAGAAAATTCTGTCCATTTTGTTACAAACATACGATTCATGAGGAGATAAAGAAATAGATCTAATCGAGCACACGTATGTAACCCTTCGAAGGAAGGGGAAAAATGACATTATATATATAACATAGTATACACATCGACATTATATATATATAACATATAACATAATTAAATATAAACAAACCAAATCCTATTTATTCTAATTCATTTTAGATCCGACCGAAATAGGATTTTCGGGATAAGGAATAAACTAAACAAACCATGGATAAATCCAAGCGACCTTTTCTTAAATCCAAGCGATCTTTTCGTAGGCGTTTGCCCCCGATCCAATCGGGGGATCGAATTGATTATAGAAACATGAGTTTAATTAGTCGATTTATTAGCGAACAAGGAAAAATATTATCTAGACGGGTGAATAGATTGACCTTGAAACAACAACGATTAATTACTATTGCTATAAAACAAGCTCGTATTTTATCTTTGTTACCTTTTCTTAATAATGAGAAACAATTTGAAAGAACCGAGTCGACCGCCAGAACTGCGGGTCTTCGAGCCAGAAATAAATAGGCTTACTCTTTCTTCACTTGAATAAAAATTAAAATCCGAACTCAAACGCAGATTGATGTTTTGTTCGAAAAATATGAAAAATGCAGATTTAATTATCGTGTCGTAAGAAAAAAAAAGAATCGGGTAAGAATAAATCTTTTTTTGAGTGTGTTCATTTGTTTTTACTAATTTTTTATCATATTCATTTTGACTCTACCCTCCCGGAGTTCATTCTCCGGGGAACTCCGTTTAAATTATTCCGGTGGATTCTTTCCAATCTACTTCTTTTATGATCTCATTGGAAATCATATAAAGACAATTTTTATTTGATATAGCTATTTGTGCAAGTATTTTACGATTAAGAAGCACCTGTTTCTTATATAGGTCGTGTATTAATCTACTATAACTATAGGATACCCCTATTTCACGAATTACTGCGTTTATTCGAGTGATCCACAAACGGCGAAAATTTCTCTTTTGCTTATCCCTATCCCGATGAGACGAAACCAAAGCTCTTATTTTCTGTTGAGTAATTGTTCGAGTAAGTCTTGAATGAGCCCCTCGAAAGCTTGATGCAAATAAACGAATTTTTGTTCTACGTCTCCGAGCTATATTTCCCCGTCTAATTCTGGTCATTGAATAAATGAAACTTTGACGAATAACTAATAGATTTCCTTTCTTTCAGTTATTCTTTTTCCCTTTCCTAGTCTATTAATAACAAAGCTTTTTTCCAATGTATAAACTAAAAATTCCAATGGCTTTGGCTACTATAACCTTCCCGACCACTATTTTTATTTTTTCTAGGCATTTCACTTCGAAATAAGAAATTTTATTTTACTAGGTATCAAAATATAATAAATAAAAAATAGAAATGGATAAAGAAATAGCGGCTTCCTTCGTTTCTATGATTACTTCTTAAACGGTGAGGTTTTCTCTATACACCGGAGCCTTTACTTCATTTAATCAATGTTATTGGTAACTTGTATAGTTCACATTCTTTGGCTCTACCCATGAATTATCCAGTAATAAGTCTTTCACGATTAGATCTACTTACACAGTAACGGTATTTAATTATGAAAGTTGGCTGGGTAGCTAACCCTGTTAGTCCGTTCTTGCAAGAGGGGGCCTAAGTTTTCTGTTTTTAAGTAAGATTTTCTCCGCTTAATGGATAACCATTTGCTACCAATGGAGAATTGCTTCTCATCTTAAATTGAGATGATTGGATTTGCACCAATGGAAACCATAAATTTCATACACAATAGAATGGATAGATTCTCTTTTTTTTTTAGATACTGAATTGAATGGACTTCTTTTTCTATTCTATCCTATTCGCCGGTACTGATCATTGATACTAGAAAAAGTTTTCTTTCTTTTATTTTATCTCAGCTCATGATCTGAACGAGTCGCACATACACCCTAGTACATGTTCCTCGACGCTGAGGGCATCCCCGAAGCGCGGGGGATTTTGTGACATTTTTGATTGGCTGTCTTGTATTTCTAATAAGTTGTTTAATAGTTGGCATGTTGAAGCATATCATATAAATAATGGGCTGGTTTAGATCGATCCTAACCTGATGATTTTGAATTACTTCTATTTAATTTTCTAGTAAATTCAGCAAAAATCTAAAATATGAAATCGAGGATTTACGCGAAATAAATAGAAATCCGAGCTATTTTCACTCAACCACCGCTACAAGATCAACAATTCCATAAGCTTGGGCTTCTGTTGCTGACATAAAAACATCTCTTTCCATGTCTTCCGAAACAACCCATAAAGGTTTGTCCGTTCTTTGTACATAAACCCTTGTGAGGGTTTCACGCAGTTTGAGCAGCTCTTCCGCTTCCAGGATAAATTCTCCCGTTTGTGCCTCATAAAAAGAACTAGCAGGTTGATGAATCATTACCCTGATGGTATAACAAAAGAGGGGTTCCTCTATTTTGCATGATGAATAGAAAAGAAAGATAAAGAATAAAAATAAAAAAGACAGAATTGAACAACCGTACGGGCATCTTTTATGCATTGCATACGGCTCTATAATAAAATTGACCTTTACCTTCTATCAAAGAAAAAAAATAGGATTTATCAGACCCAGATCGGTAAATGATCAAATTACCACCCTTCCTTTCGTAAAAGTTAAAAAATACTATGATGGCTCCGTTGCTTTATATATATTTATTATTATTATTTGGTTTGTCTGTGTTTCAGCAATCCCAAAGTTGCTTTTTGTAAAATAAGGAAAAACTAATCTTGTTTTTTATTTTCGAACTCTTTCAGAACATAACTAAGCTC